CTCAACAAGCACCTTTCTTATATTAGGTTTTTAGCTTGATTCAGGATTTGGCCCGAACTGTTCGGCAGATTCCCACGCGTTACGCACCCGTTCGCCACTTTGTTCTCAACTCTTCCCACCTCCTGGGCGAGACAAGCTACCTTTAGCTAGGAGCCTCTTTTCCTTCTGCCCAGCTCCCCGAAAACGACGTTCGACTTGCATGTGTTAAGCATATAGCTAGCGTACGAAAGAGCTTTCTCACCAAACTTCGGAGCCAAATACGAGGTTATCTCCTGATCACTTTAAGGATTACTTCTCTATAAAAAGAAAAAAGCCCGATTGCCTAATGAACTTTACAGATCCCATGACGGGTGCTTTGGTCTCAAGTTAAGTAGCGTGATGCCAGAAGTCGCTTTGAGAAAGAGCTAAGGGATTTTCAGGGCTTGGTGAGAAGGGAGAACTGCGAGGAGCCAACCCTAGTACGAAGCTTTCTAAATGAGATTGAGTTCCACGAATATGCAGGCTAGAAAGATGCTATTTGCTGCTATTCTATCTATTTGTGCATCAAGTTCGAAGAGTTGTAGAGATTTGCCTACGGATCCTTCGTTCCCTTTGTTCTTGACCCATGAGAACTATTTAGGACGGTACGGTTTGCTAATGCTTTAACTATCCAATAGTTGGGCTTTTTCTCTTCTCATTCGAGATATTATGTGCTCATGGCTGGAGCGCTTATGTCATAGGGGAAGAGCCTGACTTCCCATTATATTAGTAGGGTTTTTCATGAGATGGGAGTTGATGTAATTGCTTGTATGCTGCCATGAGTAACGAGAAATACCGTGAGGGAAAGGTGAAAAGAACCCTATTTAGGGAGTGCAATAGAGAACCTGACCCTTTCTATTTTCGCTAACATTGTTTGTGCGACTCAGTCACATGTGGGAAATTAGACCTGCTAAAGATTGTCCGCTGTGATGTGTTGGAAGGCGGGAGCGGTTATTCTCTTTCTATGCAAACCACCCCGATCTCGCTAGGAAACGCGGATCGCTTTTGGACTAGATTATACTTACGGTCTGTCTCTTTGACTGTCAGTCTGGCAGTCATTCTGTAAATTATTAAGTGAAGAAGGGAATTGGAAAATAGAAGAGTTGACCCCGTCCACCCCTAACTATTCTATTAGTATAGAAAGGCCTTTTCCCTATCTTACTAATAATATAATAAGAAAGGGGCTGCTAGCGCGCGTTAGCTTTACTAATATCATATCAAGGTTAGGGGAATCTTACGAATCTACATCTTTACTGAGCGAGACTCTATCCAGATCTAAAGAATCCGCCAAAGAGCCTTCTTCTAACTAGGAGAGTAAGCAAGCTACCGGAAGCGAAGCTTCACTATTCCCCCTTTCCATTTCCAATTCCTTCTTTTCGTTCTACTTAGGTGGAGCAATCCGAACTCTCGACAGAATATAAAAGAGGACAAAAGGCCTGTGTAGACACCTCAACGAACTCATGTGGACATTGATCATGGAAGGGAAACCTTGCTTATCTATCTTGAGAAGGTTCCGTCGTTCCCATCGCTTCTAGAGCGACTTAATCCTTGATTCCAGTAGATTGCCTCTCCTTTATAACCCTAAAGGACAGAGGTGAGAAGTGTTTAGATTATAGATACGAAGGTACGAAAGGATTCTTATTAAGCCCACTCTTACCGTTGTTCTGTTTTGGCTATAGAGGGCCATAGGTTCGACTGCTGAGACTGCGTGGGTTCGCTGGGGCACTTGGCCGATTTAAGGAGAGATTCGCTAACCGGAAAAGGGGTTATTGGTGACAACACCTGTAGATATCAGAAGTGAGAAGTCCCCAAGTGAGCGTAGACTCTTGGAACAGCTGGAGTAAGAACTTGGACTCATCATGCTATACTCGCGGGGATTAGTAAAGCGCACTGACTCTAACGGCGTACCTTTTGCACAGCCCAGATGATTGTTCATGGTGTAGGCACAGACGAAGGAAGGGAAGGCCCTCAACCTGCGCTTCCGAACCGACCGCTTTCATGGCCCGGCCGGCTTTCCGGACTGACTCGCTCCTTACTTCATTCAAGACAGAAAGTGAGTGGCCTACGGTCTTTAGTCTGCTAGTGGAAGGTCTTTCTCAAAGGAGTGCATACGCTTCGACCGGCCTACTACTATTCTTGGAGTTGCAAGGTCAGTTCACCCTGTCCCCGACATGATATCAGATGAACGCTGGCGGCATGCTTAACACATGAGAGTTGGTGGATTAAGCCTCGTACGCTGGTCGAGTACTACGTAACACCCGAGGGTTAGGATCCCTTAATCGGTCGAGCAAAGCTAGCGCTTACCTTTACTCACCGCCCGAAGGAAGGAGCGAAAGCCGCTTTACCGCAGGTGAAGGAGCGAAGGAATGACAGGAAAGGAAGACCGAGCGGGCTTCAGATTCACCGACCACCGAGCAGAGAAAGAAAATGACGTAGAGAAATGAAACGAACCAAATTAAAAAGCCCCGCTCCCTAAGGGGCC